TTTCTATAATTTATATAGAGTGTGGCGATTCTAATATTCTAATGAACGATTCATGAATATGGATGACGAATCGAAAAATTCTATACAATTCTGAAAAACGGAAAGATCCCGCGAGTCTAATCATACCATTCCATTATATTGACAATTTCAAAAAACTGTTCATACTATGATCATAGTATGAGGGCGGTTGGGCAAGTCGGCCCCCATCGTCTAGTGGTTTAGGACATCTCTCTTTCAAGGAGGCAGCGGGGATTCGAATTCCCCTGGGGGTAGGGTACTACGAAAGGAAGTTGATCATGGATTACCAATAAGCCTAAAGTGGATTCTTCCTGGGTCGATGCCCGAGCGGTTAATGGGGACGGACTGTAAATTCGTTGGCAATATGTCTACGCTGGTTCAAATCCAGCTCGGCCCAATAATTCGCCAATCTACCATGAGATGGTATAACCCCCTTGTCCTTCCGAAATACCCCATACGAAATACGAAGATAAAAAAAAGAATCCAATTTTCTGCTAGATCCCTTATTTCCCTGGGATTGTAGTTCAATTGGTCAGAGCACCGCCCTGTCAAGGCGGAAGCTGCGGGTTCGAGCCCCGTCAGTCCCGACGGATCCAATAAATACATCCATTAATTTCTCCCTTTCTATGAAAGGATGTCAGGGGGCATAATTCAATTTCCAAAACAAAGGGGCTTTTTTTCTTTCCTATTTTTCCATTTTTTGGAAGGTCCCATCGAAGAAATAACAAACCCTAAACATAGTGATATTAGATCTTTTATACCGGCCTCATCTTTATCAAACTTCTTTGTCTTCGTCTTCCAAAAAATCACAAGGAGTTTAGAACTTAACTCTTTTTTTTTCCATTTCACTTTTCTTGTTTGTTTGGGTTTGTAACTATGTGACTAATCGAAGTGGAAGGGCAATCTGATGATACTTCATCAGATGATTGTACAAGGAAGATGTAAGGTACGTTATAGAAAAAAGAAGGGAAACAAATGATAAATAAAGGAATTTTGGATTGATTGGGTCAGGAATCAAAGTTTGGATTCGGTATTCGGTATGGATAAAAGAACTTCCTATGTTATACTATTCAAGTCTCGACGGCGAATTGATTTGATAGCTCAGATATTGTTATTCATGATATTGATCCGATTCAAGATCGTCGAGAGGTAATTCATTCATTGAATTTACAGGCGAAAGGTTTATCATCTCTATGGGATTAAATCCCGAGTTATTGCGAAGTAAAAAAACCGATGAGATTATGGAAGTAAATATTCTTGCATTTATTGCTACTGCACTATTCATTCTAGTTCCTACCGCTTTTCTACTTATCATTTACGTAAAAACAGTCAGTCAAAATGATTAATTCAAATGAATTTTCAAATTGAATTGAATGAAACTTTCCTTATGAGTTCTTATCAAAAATGGACGAAGTAAAATGAAAAGGATTCCAATTTCGCGTCTTAAATGAAATGAGCGGACTATAATCGGCAGTATTTTATGAATTCGATAGTATGGTAAGAAAGATTCATCTATTTCTTTCTTACCATACTATCTATCTCTTAGTCTATAAAGTTCTACTCTAAAATAAAAATAGAGGCTTCATTTTATATAGATCAATCATAGATCAATCTACAATATTCTCTTCATATATGTGTATATCAATTCCCTATATTGTATGGAATTGACATAGCACCCAATTCTATTTATTTGCTACATCTACTTGTTCCGATCAATCTGAAATAATCGTCTTAACTCTTATCTTATGATTCTAATTATGATTCGAATTACTAGATTTTTTATGATTTCCAATCTGAATATCGGTATTTATGGAAAGAATCAATGATTGAAAAACGATATGGGCATATAGGTTACTAAAATCGCGTAGTAATCTTTTTTTTAGTATTCCGAAGAAATAATGGATTTAACTATTGACAGGAGGCCCACGGGCACTTCTTCGGATTTCGAAAAGGAAGAGGAAACCTCACCGATTTTTAACGCCCGAACCATGATATGAAATAAGTCGATAAAGCCAAAATCTCCTTTCTAAAATTAGAAACCCAGCGGTAAATGCGCAATATGTGACTCGCCCGAGGCAAGATCTTATTATTGCATAGTCTCTCGTTAGACAACCACTATGTCTATATCATTTCTCATAGAAAGTGCGTATACACTTAGCAAAACGACTTCTTCTTTGAAGAGTAAAGAGGGATCAAAAAAAAGTCCGGTCTTCCTCAGTATCCATCTAATCTATAAGGATCGTAAGAGCCCCTTAATTGAAATAGAAAATTTCAGAAGAATTAGATTGGAAAAAATTTCCAATCATCTGGATCCCTTTCCTTTCGAAATACAAACATGGGAATCATTGAAATATTTCTTTGTTTGATTGAAAGAGTATGATTCCTATCATACATTACTCCATTGGACTCCAATGGAATTGGAAATTCAGATATTTTGATTTTAAATAGTTCAAAACGCGTTGCGGAACGATCTATAAAACAA